AATGAGATGCCTGAAAAAGGGTTATTTTGATAGAATAAATCATGTAAAGCTTACTCTCATTGAATTTTTGTATCACTCAGAATTAAACTGAGTCATTGAAACTCAAAATTTTATGTGCATCTTACACTATGACACAGAAAGATAAGCTAAATTTAAGCTAATAGGTTCATACCCTAAATATAGAAAATATTCTTCCTTCTAATAGGAAAAATTAATTCAACAAAAGTTTTAATGACAAATACTATAATAATTGGGGTTATTATAGTTATTTGCTCAAACAACTGAGTGACAATGTGGATGGGACTGGAGATTTCTATAGTGTCCTTCATTCCGTTTATACAATCAAGAAATTTGTCAGGGTCAGAATCAATAATCAAGTATTTTATTACGCAATGTGTAGCTTCAACAATGTTTTTGGTTAGAGTAGTTATTATATTAATTGGGGTTAATATAATAAATGAAATAATATTAACAACTGCCATACTTATTAGGATTGGCTCGGCGCCGTTTCACAACTGAGTACTAATAATTATTGAAACAATAGAAATTTACCCCATACTAACTATATTAACTGTTTTGAAAATACCACCATTGACTATCATATACCATAATGACAGAAAAATTATGTCCGTGCCTATTTTTTTAAGATTTGTTGCTAGAGCAATTCTGTGTCTAAACCAGTCATCAATACGAAAAACAATTGGATACTCTTCAATTTTTAACGTTGGATTAATATTATCCACCATGAAAAGATTTAACACATTAATGATATTCATAGTAATTTATGCATCAACAATAATTTCATTGATTGTTTCTGTTAAAATGATACGAATTAATTACATTAATCAAATGGCTATTAATGAATTTAACCCATGAATTAAAATGAACCTATGGATTAATATGCTTTCGATAGCTGGATTCCCCCCTTTATTAGGATTTATAGGTAAAATGATTATCTTACAATCAATACTAGTAAATAATCAAATTATGTTATCAATCACTATAATAACAACGTCATTGATAGTAATAATGTTCTATACACGATTAACATTTTCATCAATATTAATAAACAGCTCGTCAAAAAAATGAATGATTAATTCTAACAAAATAGTAATATTTATAATGACATTCAATTTAACATCGACCTTTTTAATAACAACAGCCTCTAGAATTTACTAGAGGCTTTAAGTTAAAAAGTCAAACTTATAGCCTTCAAAGTTATGAATATCTATGGAAAGTGGTAAGTCTTAGAGACTTATCATGTTTAAATTTGCAATTTAATATTTTTAACTTAAATTATAAGACTTTATTAAGTGGAATTAGAAATCCTTTAATAAATTTACAGTTTATCACCTAAATCAGACAACTTAATCCAAATATGGAATATAGTCACTATGAAAAAGTGACTATATTCCACTAACCACAAAGATATTGGAACACTATATTTTTTATTTGGGATTTGATCAGGAATGACGGGTATAATACTAAGAATGATTATTCGAATCGAGCTAGCACAACCTGGATCCTTTATTGATAATGACCAATTATACAATGTTATAGTTACTTCTCATGCATTCATTATAATTTTCTTCATAGTAATACCGATTATAATCGGGGGATTCGGAAATTGACTTCTGCCCCTTATAATCGGGGCCCCTGATATAGCATTTCCACGACTTAATAACATAAGATTCTGATTACTCCCCCCCTCTCTTATAATATTAATAGCGAGATCATTAGTAGAGACCGGTGTGGGAACCGGATGAACTGTATACCCCCCTCTATCCAGAAACATTGCGCACTCAGGGCCTAGAGTGGATATATCAATTTTTTCTTTACACCTAGCCGGTATCTCCTCTATTTTAGGGGCTGTTAACTTTATTACCACAGTAATAAATATACGTCCTGTAGGGATGCCCTTAGAGCGAACCCCGCTATTTGTTTGATCGGTTCTTATCACAGCGATTTTGCTATTACTATCCTTGCCAGTGTTAGCAGGAGCAATCTCCATATTACTTACAGACCGAAATATTAACACAACATTTTTTGACCCCGCGGGGGGTGGGGACCCAATTTTATATCAACATCTGTTCTGATTCTTTGGTCATCCCGAAGTTTATATTTTAATCCTACCAGGATTTGGACTAATCTCGCATATCATCAGCCAAGAGAGAGGGAAAATTGAGTCTTTCGGGTATATCGGAATAGTATACGCAATAATTTCTATCGGAATCCTAGGGTTCGTAGTATGAGCACATCATATATTCACAGTGGGGATAGACGTTGACACTCGAGCATATTTCACCTCCGCCACAATAATCATTGCAGTACCAACTGGAATCAAAATCTTTAGCTGAATGGCAACAATACACGGAGTATGTATCAAAACATCAATTTCTATATTATGGTCTATAGGATTTGTGTTCCTATTTACATTAGGGGGATTAACTGGAATTATTCTATCAAATTCATCGATTGATGTAATTCTACACGACACTTATTATGTAGTGGCTCACTTTCACTACGTGTTATCTATGGGGGCAGTATTCGCTATCATAGCAGGGTTTATTCAATGGTACCCATTATTTACAGGAATAACATTAAACCCGAAATGATTAAAGATTCAATTCTCATTGATATTCATCGGAGTAAATACTACATTCTTTCCACAACACTTCCTGGGATTAAGTGGAATGCCTCGACGATATTCTGATTACCCAGATATGTACACAACTTGAAACACCCTATCGTCCATCGGGAGAGTAATTTCACTTGTAAGAATTATAATTATAATTTTTATTTTATGGGAAAGAATAGTATCCAAACGAATATCCTTAATAAAATTTAATAGTTATTCATCTATTGAATGATTGCAGCAAATACCCCCTCAAGAACATTCATATGCAGAATTACCTATTATAATCAAATAAAAAATTACCTAGTCAAAGTCAGTATGGCAGACTAGTGCATTGAACTTAAGATTCACACATAAATAAACATATTTTGCTGAAATTGGCAACATGAAAAATATGAAGATTTCAAGATGGAACTACTCCAATTATAGAACAACTTATTATATTTCATGACCACACAATAATAGTACTAACGATAATTACTTCAATAGTTATATACATAATTTTTTCCATCCTACTAAATAAATTTAATAATCGGATACTTCTAGAGGGACAAATAATTGAATTAATTTGAACCTCACTTCCAGCCCTGTTACTAATTGTTATTGCACTCCCATCGTTGAAAATTTTATACTTATTGGAAGAAATTAATAGGCCCATAATCACCGTCAAAGCGGTCGGCCATCAATGATACTGAAGTTACGAGTACTCTGATTTTAAAAAAATTGAGTTTGACTCATATATGAAATCAACCAGATCTCTAAGAAGGGGGGAATACCGACTTCTGGAAGTGGACAATCGAATTGCATTACCATTTAATGTTAAATCACGAATTCTAGTTACATCTCAAGATGTTATCCACTCTTGGACAATCCCGTCACTAGGAATTAAAATTGATGGGACCCCTGGCCGAATTAATCAAAGAAGAATTATAATTACACGGCCAGGATTATTTTACGGACAATGCTCTGAGATTTGTGGAGCAAACCACAGATTTATACCAATTGTACTAGAATCTATCAATGTAAAATCATTCAATTTTTGAATTAAAAAATACTAAGCATTAAGTAACTTAAGGACAAGTATTGGTCTCTTAAATCAAATTATAGTAGGACAAATACTCTTAATGAATTAAAAGTTAAGAGGTTAGTTTAAGAAAAACATAAACTTGTCAAGATTAAATTATAATAATTATTGTGCCCCTGAATTCCTCAAATGGCACCAATATGATGAACTTTTATTATAGTAATATCAATTATAAGAATATTATTAGTAATAATCAACACATACTTTAGATATATAAACAAAATAAAATATGACTATAAAACTGATAAAATAAAAATACACTGAAAATGATAATAAACCTTTTCTCGGTATTTGACCCCTCTACAGGAATATTATCAATAAATTGATTGAGAATGACCATAGTAATCATTACACCAAGACCTATCTGAAAATTAAACAGAAAAATAACTATAATAATTATTTTGATATCTAAAAAAATAGGAGGAGAAATAATTTTACACTTAAAAAAAAATGAATCATCAATTATTCTAGTAAGATTATTTTTATTCATTTTGATAAATAACATTGTGGGACTTACACCCTATGTATTTACATCTTCTGCCCATCTTTCATTCTCCCTAACACTAACCCTAACATTATGATTAGGGATAATAATTTACGGGTGAACCAAAAAAACTAACAGAATATTTATTCACTTAGTTCCGGTGGGAACCCCCTATATGCTGATACCGTTTATAGTAATAATCGAGTCAATTAGAAACATCATTCGACCAGGGTCATTAGCAATTCGACTATCAGCAAACATAATTGCAGGGCACCTGCTTATATCACTGCTAGGAAATAACTTAATAGAAAACTTTCCGCTATTAATAATAATAATGTGATTATTCGTAGGATTAATAATTTTTGAAGTAGCAGTTGCGTTCATCCAATCGTATGTATTTATAGCTCTATCAACAATTTACTCAAGAGAAATTTAACATGAAAAATCATCCCTTTCATTTGGTAGAAAACAGACCTTGGCCAATCTCAGGATCTATGGGTTTAATGGCTATTACATCTGGCACAATTTTATGATTACACTGAGGGGAGACGTGGCTTATGTTGATCGGTTTAATTATTAGAATAATAACTATAATACAATGGTGGCGAGATATGGTGCGTGAATCAACATTTCAAGGAATACACACTAAAAAAGTTAATACCGGAATAAAATGAGGAATAACGATATTTATTACTTCAGAAATTCTATTTTTTTCGTCATTTTTTTGAGCATTCTTTCATAGAAGATTATCACCAACTATAGAAATCGGAATACAATGACCACCAGTCAGACTTAAACCCTTTAACCCGATAAGAATCCCTATATTAAACACGATAATCCTTTTATCCTCAGGAATTTCTATCACCTGATCCCATAACGCAGTATTGAATAATAATTTTAGACAAACCTCTCAAAGATTATTAATCTCAATCCTACTCGGATTATATTTCTCGATTCTCCAAGCAGTGGAATATTACGAAGCACCATTTTCAATAGCAGACTCAATTTATGGGTCTACATTTTTTTTAAGAACAGGATTTCACGGGCTACACGTAATTATTGGGACAATTTTTATAACAATCTCCCTGGTACGAATTATAAAACTCCACATATCCAAAATTCATCACACAGGATTCGAGGCATCAGCATGGTACTGACATTTTGTAGACGTAGTATGATTATTCCTGTATATTTCAGTATACTGATGGGGAAGATAAAATTTACTTATTATAAAAAGTATATTAAGCTTCCAACTTAAAGGTTAACAAAATTGAGTAAATAATTAATTTAATAATTATTTCTATATCAACTATTTTTATAATTTCATTTATAATTGTAATAATAATTTTAGTCATTAGAAAAAAGGCATTAATTAATACTCAAAAGTCCACCCCCTTTGAGTGCGGATTTAACCCAATATCCTATAGACGACTGCCATTCTCAATTCATTTTTTCATAGTTGCTGTTATTTTTCTGATCTTTGACATTGAAATCATTTTAATAATACCTATAATTTTAACATACAAAATATCTATATTAAAGTACTGAATAATTACTTCTGTTTCATTCACCTTAATCTTATTATTAGGATTATTGCATGAATGAGTAAATGGAATAATCGAATGAACCAAATAGTAGAGGGTTATATTTAAAAATAATATTTGACTTGCATTCAAAAGGTATCTAAGGATTAACCTTGTTATTAACAAAGAAGTAAAAAAAAAATACATTTAGTTTCGACCTAAAATTAAAGGAACTTAAATAGCCTCATGTTTTAATTGAAGCTAAAAAGAAGCATCTTAATGTTAATAAGAATATTGACTAAAAATCCATTTAAAGGGGAATTGGAATTAGAAATAGCTGCTAACTAATTTCTAAAGCGGTTTAACTCCGTTTTTCCCCTCATATAGTTTAATACAAAAACGTCTTAATTTCACTAAGAAAATAAACAAAAGTTATATGAAGTTGTTTATAGGGAAGAACCCTCTCTGTTAACTTCACTAACATGCTCTCTGACTTTATATAAGCTATAAAAACCTTAAACCAAGAAAATTAACCAAGTAATTAAAAATATAAAAAAGATCTTGAGAGAATTTAAAGAATAAAGCTGAAAATAATTGGATAGCCGAATCAAATAAAAAGAAACCCCCAAACCTCCATAATATTCCCCCCATATAACCCCCCGGATCAGTAATAAACTTAACAAATAATTTAACTTGAAAAGTCCATAAGAATGTCCGTATATAAACCACATTGAACCATTAATAAAATAGAAGCAATGGGGTATCAAATTATTAAAATGGTTTAATTCATACCCCAAAAAAATTCCCAACACGACTATTGTTAAGGTTAAAATCCTTAGATAAAGGGGGAGGATTAAAAAATAAATATTAATATTTAACAACCACATATATAAACTACCAAAAACAACAGAAAATATTGATAAGATTAATACTCTATAATTTATTAAGTAAATGTCCCCCCCTAAACCAAAAAAAACAAACAAATTACACCCCCTCAAGAAACTATAGTAAAAAAGACGAATACTATAAAGAGATGTTAAACCGAGGCCCATGTAAAATATAAAAAAAACAACATAATTTAAACCTATGAAGAAGGAAAACTCAACAATTAAATCCTTAGAATAAAACCCAGAGAGAAACGGAAATCCACACAATGCCATATTAGATAAATTAAAACAACAGGAGGGGAGGGGTATGGATAAACAAATAGACCCCATGCATCGAATATCCTGACAACCTCCCATTAAATGAATAATAATCCCTGAACATAAAAATAATAAAGATTTAAACATAGCGTGAGAGAGTAGGTGGAAAAAAGATAAATCTATCATACCCATAAATAAACATCTCATCATAAGCCCTAATTGACTTAGAGTTGATAGAGCAATAATCCTCTTTAAGTCAAATTCGTATCTTGCACAAATAGAAGACATAAACATAGTCAAAAGACTAATGATTAAAAAAAAATCATTAACAAAATACAAGAAATTATAAAAACGAATTAGTAAGTAAACCCCCGCAGTAACTAAAGTAGATGAATGAACCAATGAAGAAACCGGGGTAGGAGCCGCTATAGCGGCGGGAAGTCAGGAAGAAAATGGAATCTGAGCTCTCTTAGTAAAACATGAAAAGATAATCAAATAAAAAATATAAGAATTATAATAATTCAAATAAAACATAAAATTTCAACTTCCGTAACTAAATAATCAACCAATAGAAATAAGTAAGCCAATATCACCCAGACGATTTCTAAGGCAAGTAATTATGCCAGACAAATATCTTCTGATAGAACTATAATAAATAACCAAACAGTAAGAAACTAAGCCCAAACCATCCCAACCCAATAAAATTCTAATCAAGTTAGGACTAATAACTATTAATAATATTCTTAACACAAATAATAAAACCAACAATAAAAAGCGAACTGATCTATAGTTGTAATCCCCTATATAGACACTTCTGTATATAATAACTATTGAAGAAATAAAAAAAACAACAAAGGAAAATATTATAGAAATATAATCAACATAAATAATATATCTTACATCAACAGAATTGATAGAAAATAACAATCACTCAAACAAAAAACTATTAAAATTGATTAACAAAAAAAAACCTATAAAAAGAAAAAGAAAAGAAAAAATCACTAAAAAAAAAGATCTTATATAATATAAATTTACTAACCTGCTCAAAATTTAAGGAATTAATATACTTCTTAGAATCCACAAACCTATATTTTAATAATAAACTACTTAAATGGTATAGTATAAATCTAAATAAATATTCATACTAATAGTACTGCAAAGACTAAGGGAAACAAGTGTAAGAATAAAGCTAAAAACTCCATAACTACAAGGGGGGCAAAACTATAAAAATTGTGGTATATCCCGTGTTGACTAAATCTATACAAATAATAACTAAAACAAGCACAAAAAAAAGACATAAACAAAAAATAAACAAACGATTTTTCCCAAAAAAATATCATTCTTGTCAAAATTATAAATTCTCTCAAAAAATTAATTCTGGGAGGACAACTTATATTAAAAATACAAAATAAAAATCAAATCATAGAACATCTAGGTATATATATTATTAAACCCCTATTAATGAAAAATCTACGACTATTAGTTCGACAATAAAACAAATTGGCCATATAAAAAAGACCAGAAGAACAAAGCCCATGGCTGAGTATTAATAAAAATGAACCAATAATACCCCATCTTTTCATAGTTATTAAGCCTATAATAACCACCCCTATGTGTGAAACAGAGGAATAGGCGATTAAACACTTAATATCACACTGAACCAAACAAATGATAGAAATTAAAACAGAGCCCACTAACGAGACAGAAAATCAAAAATAAGAATAAGTAAAAAATATATATTCAAAAATATAAGAAATACGAATTAACCCATAACCCCCAATTTTAAGTATTAATCCGGCCAAAACCATTGAACCTGAAACAGGGGCTTGAACATGAGCTTTTGGTAACCAAAAATGCAACATATATATGGGAAGTTTTACTATAAATACAATTACTAAAATAAAATATTCTAAAAAGAAAAATGAATCAATTTTTAAGTAATCAAAAAACAAGGATCCTATATTCAAATAAATATAGATAATTAATAAAAGTAGGGGCAAAGAAACAATAACAGTATAAAAAAATATGTACATCCCGGCCATTAAGCGTTCCGGCTGATACCCCCATCCTAGGATAAGAATCACGAGGGGCAACAATACAAATTCAAAAGATATGTACATAAATAAAAAGTTTAAAGAACCAAAAATAATTAATACTGAAAGTCTTAAAAATAAATTATTTAATAAAAATAAAGAACCCCTAAAACAGGAATTTATAGAAATAATCATAAAGGGTCTAATAAGAAGACTCAACAAGATTAAACCATAAGAAAAGGAGTCCAACCCAAAATTATAGGAAACCATACTAATAAATATATTATAATTTAAAATTAATAAATAAATAAACAAGATAACATGCATAAACTGTATTAAAAATATTACATCTCTAGAAAAAGACATAGGAATCATCATAGCTATTGAACATATTAATGCTATCATAAAATTAAAGAATTCAGGTAGTCATTGCCATGACAGCGAATTATTCTAACTAAAACTCTTAAACCCAATACCCCCTCACATACAAAAAAGATCATCATATACACAACAGTGTAAACCCCACTAAGAATAAAGGAAAAATTAAATATAAAAAATATCAACAAGGAAATTACTAAAAACTCTAATCTTATTAAACACAAAAAAATATGATTACGAATAATTAATAAAGATAAAAGAGAGAGAACATATATATATATATAAGCATTATAAATAATAAGTTTTAATAATTTAATGAAAGTATTAGTCTTGTAAACTAAATTTGGAAAAATCCTTAAAACTTCAGCAAAGAATAATCTAACTCATCTTTAATCCCCAAAACTAATATTTTTATAAAATATTTGCTGAAATAAAACTTTTAATAATAAAAATAATAATTGCTATTTATACACTCATGCCACTAATAAAAACCCCTATATCGTTAGGTATTGCATTATTAATTCAAACTACCATTTCTACAATTCTTCTTTCAAAAATAATAGATTCGTCATGGATTAGCATAATTATATTTTTAATGCTTGTGGGGGGGCTTCTCATTTTATTCATATACATAAGAAGAATCGCATCAAATGAGAAATTTAAGCCAAGAGCCAAGATGTTATTAATTACTATCATTATCATAATACCAACCATAGATGAAGTATTAATGAATGCCATAGCAGATGATAAAGCTCAAATTAGCACACAATTAGAAACAATTTCGTTCACAAAAATGTATAATAAGAAAACACTATCATTTACATTAATAATATTTAATTACTTAATATTAACAATAATCGTAATTACAAGAATTATTAAAATTTATAGGGGGCCCCTTCGATCTAAGTAATGAATAAGCCTGTTCGAAAAAGAGATAAAATAATATCAATTATCAATGGAACATTAATTGACCTGCCGGCCCCCATTAATCTGTCAGTCTGATGAAATTTCGGGTCCATTCTTGGAATATGTTTAATAATTCAAATAATTACAGGGATCCTACTATCAATACACTACACGTCTAATATTGAAATAGCATTCAATAGAATTAACCACATCACACGAGATGTTAATTACGGCTGGTTAATGCGAAACGTTCACTCCAATGGGGCATCTCTGTTCTTCGTCTGCATGTATACCCATGTAGGTCGGGGGATATACTATGGATCATACCATCTTTTCAAAACATGAAATATTGGAATTATCATTATATTAACAACAATAGCAACAGCATTCCTCGGATACGTATTACCATGGGGGCAAATGTCATTCTGGGGGGCAACAGTGATCACAAATCTTTTATCAGCTCTACCATACGTGGGAACAACATTAGTAAATTGAATTTGGGGGGGATTCAGAGTAGACAATGCAACACTGTCTCGATTCTTTAGAATTCATTTCATATTACCATTCTTAATCCTATTTCTTACAGTTATCCATTTATTTTTTCTACATATTTCAGGTTCCAGAAACCCTATGGGGGTAAATTCTAATCTTGACAAAATCCCATTCCATCCATTTTTTTCGACCAAAGATGTAATGGGATTTACAATGATTGTCACAGCGCTTATGTCAATCACCATATACAGACCTTATATACTATCAGATCCTGATAATTTTTCAACTGCTAACCCCATAATTACACCAGCCCATATTCAACCTGAATGGTACTTCTTGTTTGCATACGCAATTCTTCGATCTGTACCCAATAAATTGGGGGGTGTAGTAGCCCTATTCATATCTATTATTATTTTAGCAATTTTACCCCTATCAATGAAGTCTAAATTTAGGGGAACCCAATTTTACCCAGTAAGTCAACTTAATTTTTGAACATTTATTACTATTATTATAATATTAACTTGAATCGGGGCACGGCCGGTGGAGCCCCCATATACAGCAACAGGTATAATACTCACACTACTATACTTTGGGTATTTTCTGACAAATCCCATTATAACTAAGCTATGGGAAAAGATAATCCATTAGGAAGGCCGTTTAGCTTATTTTACTAAAGCGTATACTTTGAAAGTATGAGAAAGATAAGCATTTAACAGCTTTACAAAAAAAAATGATAAAAGCACAGAGACCTTAAAAGAATAAAAATAATAATATAATTCAAAGATAGCGGCAAGTAACACCTTCAAGCTAAATATATTAACCTATCATAACGATACCGGGGGAGGGTGGCCCGAACCCAAACAAAAAGAAAACACATAAAAATCAGCTTCATAAAAAATGTGAAGCTATTAAAATCTGCCCCCAAGAAAATGATACAAGTAATTAAGCAAATAAAAATAATTCTTGAGTATTCTGAAATAAACAAGAGGGCGAATCCGCCCCCCCCATATTCTACATTAAACCCAGAAACCAACTCTCTTTCGCCCTCAGAAAAATCAAAAGGGGTGCGGTTTCTTTCAGCCATACAACAAGAAAGTCAACAGAGAAATAACGGAGGAGAAGCTATCAAAAATCAATAAGAATTTTGTATAAAGAAAAACCCCATAAAATCATATGTGTCAATAAGGAAAAAAAAACAAAGTAAAAATAATGACAAACTTACCTCGTAGGAAATAGCTTGGGAAACTCTACGAATACAACCTAATATAGAATAAACTCTATTAGAAGACCAACCACAAACTATAATCCCATAGACCCCTAATCTGGAGCAACAGAGAAAAAACAAAAGGCCTAAACCTAGCTCTAAGCTATTGATGTAATACGGAAACAAAACCCATATAAATAAGGATACGATTAAACTAAAAATTGGACAAATTAAAAAAATTAATATATTAGAATTTAAAGGTAAAATTTGTTCCCTCAAAAACAACTTGGCGCCATCTCTAAAAGGTTGCAAAAGCCCCAAGTATCCCACCTTATTGGGGCCCCTACGAGCCTGAATATATCTCAAAACCCTCCGCTCCATCAGAGTAAAAAATCCAACAGAAATTATTACAAAAATCACCAATATAAAAAAACCAATTAAATAAATTAATGACTGTAATTTTTCTACTTTTTTAAATTCTAAATTTAAGGCACTAATCTGCCAAATCATCAATAAAAGGAAAATACCTATTGTACAATTTATAGGTCCTTTCGTACTAAATAAATTTTATTATTCAAAGATAGAAACCAACCTGGCTCACGCCGGTTTGAACTCAAATCATGTAAGAATTTAAAAGTCGAACAGACTTAGTCACAGGAAAACTGCCTCCTAAACTTATCTTAATTCAACATCGAGGTCGCAAAAATCAATATAGATATGAACTCGCCATTAAAATTACGCTGTTATCCCTAAGGTAACTTAATCTTATTATCATTAACAAAAAGATCTAAATTAACATAAATAAATGAATAAAAAAATTAAAGTTTAAATTTAACTGTCACCCCAACAAAAAATTTAAATATATAAAAATTTAGATTTGATTTTTAAACTTTTATAATATTAAATTTGAAGTTCTATAGGGTCTTATCGTCCCAAGAAACTAATTAAGCATTTTAACCCAAAATTTAATTTTTAATAATAAAAATAATAAAATCTATATCTCGTAAATCCATTCATACCAGCCTCTAATTAGGAAACTAATTACTATGCTACCTTTGCACAGTCAAAATACTGCAGCCATTTAATAAATCATAGGGCAGAATTTACCTTTAATATAAACAAAAAGAAATGTTTTTGATAAACAGTCGGAAATAAAAATTTGTCGAATTCATTAAAAAATAACTTACTATTATACTAATTTAATCATTATTTAATTAACAATAAAATTAAATTAAAAAATTGGGTAAAAAAATAAATTAAAATAAATAATATTTAATAGAAAAAATTATTAACAAACTTCATACAAAATTTTAAAGTAAAAAAATTCTGGGTAAAAAAAATTATAATTTAATTATTAAGATTATCCCTAATAATTTACAACCTAAAACAAATTAATAACAAATGAGTCACATAGACAATAATTTAATTAAATACCTAATAACCAGATACACAAGAAACGACCAACATGTAATTACTTTCATTATATTTTTAAAATTTTTGAAACAAATAGTAAAAATAAAATGAATGACCAACTTAATTCGGGAATATAAATTATTATTAAATTATTAAAACAACCCTGATACAAAAGGTACTAAAAATAATACTTAACAAAGTTTTTTACATTTACTTTACAGAACCATAAACAAGATTAGTTCTAAATAATACTAAAAACAAAAAAAGTACTATAAAAAAAGTATAACAAAAAAGTCAGTATAAAAAACACTTACTCAAAATAAACGTTAATTTTCCTATTAATGTAACTAAAAAGCTTTAAATAAGCTATACTCTGAAGCTACATCTCTCTTGCTAACTTCACCTTCCGGTGAAGTTACTTTGTTACGACTTATCCTAACTTAAATCAGGAGCGACGGGCGATATGTGCATGAAATAATTTAAAATTCAATGAAGTTAATTAACTCTGTTTACTTTTAAATCCTTAACTTTAGATTTCTATAGAAATCAATTAAAATAAACTTAACACAAAAGTAACTCATAGAAACTTAATAAAAACTGCACCTTGACCTAATATAAATCTCAGGAAAATAAAAGAGAATATTCTATCAAAACACTCCACAGTATTATAGCGGTATACAAGTATATAAAAAGTTCAAACTATCGTGGTTTATCAATTAAACTACAAGTTCCTCTAAAAAAATATTTCACCGCCAAATTCTTTGAGCTTTAAAGAACATAAACTAATAATATTCAGAAAAAAAATTTACATTTTTTATAATAGGGTATCTAATCCTAGTTTAAAATAAAAACTTCTTAAAATAAAATAGAGATATTTTTTTTAGGATACAAAATTCCACCTTAATAACCTTAACCTTTAATCTTTATTTACAAATTATTTAATGTATCTAAAAAATTAACTCAAATAAATTGTATAACCGCGAATGCTGGCACAAATATTAATCTATTTTACCAATTCAAATTTCTAATTCAATATAAATCATATTTTACTAATTTTTGTTACTGGAAAATAAAATATTAAAAATATACCATATAACCAAGAGAAAAAGCTAATAAAAAGGCCAGAATCAAACCTTACCAGGGAGGGCCAAATATGACGGCTCAACTCTAGCTTTCTCCCAGAAAATCAGGAATTTAATAAGAATTGGGCGTACAGTCTGGTAAAAACAAACAATATCCCTAACATTGTTTGTTAAATTATAGAAGTATTATTTATATTTTGAAAAATATAAATAATAAACTAAGGGGGATTATTGGGGTAATCCCTCTAAGTTCAACTACAAAAATATACCAGACAATGGACAAAAGTCAATGCCTAAATTAAAAAACCATAGTTAATTACAAGGTTAAACAGAAAATATAAGAGTATTCATAGGAGTAGTCTAGGGTTTTGGGGAACCTAAAGACAATTGACTATAATATGACAATTTAACTAGAAATAACCTAAGGGAATAGGATAAAATTTTTAATCATAGTTAATTACAAGGTTAAACAGAAAATATAAGAGTATTCATAGGAGTAGTCTAGGGTTTTGGGGAACCTAAAGACAATTGACTATAAACTGATAAAATACTTATTATTAAAATAAGATAAAATTACTAACAAAACATACATTTGTTAAATACATTTGTATAAAAAAAGGTTGAGGGCTTAATTATTTTCCTATCCTACTTATTATTAAAATAAGATAAAATTACTAACAAATATACATTTATTAAATAATAATATTAAAATATACACTAAATCCCCATTATACCCTAATTTATACTAATAACATTAATAAATAATAACAATCTATTAAATAACTTTATATCATATATTAGAATTCCTTCTTTCTTCTTTCTTTCTTTAAAGAAAGAAGGAATTCTGGTATCAATATTATTATTGTTAAAATATTATTAAATATATATTAAAATCTTATTGATTAATATTTCAATTATTAATAATATTAAAATAATATAATAAATATTTATATATTAATAAATACTTAATATACTTACACATAAATAGTAAATATTTATTATTAATAAGTCTTTACTGTGACAAATTTATTAAGATAGACTAAAGGAGTTTTTCTTATTGTAGGTTAAATTATTTCTACTTGATAGAGATTTGGAGGTTATAAATTCACAACCTGAAAAATTCTATCACAGGTTAAAATTTGGCCCAAAATGGAAAATAAAAAAATCAATTTTGTTAGTGATTTTCAACCAAAATCGCCTGTTTTTATTAAGCCGTCAACACTTTTTTTCAATAAATGTAA